ATCGTCTTAGGTCTAATTCCTATTACTTTAATAGGATTATTTGTAACTGCATATTTACAATACAGGCGCGGTGATCAGTTGGACCTTTGATTGAGTAACATATCTTTTTTTGATTGACCTCCTCCTTGTAGGAGGTCAAATTTCAGTTCCAATTCTACTTTGTTTTGTTAAATTCTTTCATTGTAATTCGACATAAAAGAAACGGAATCACGCTCTGTAGGATTTGAACCTACGACATCGGGTTTTGGAGACCCGCGTTCTACCGAACTGAACTAAGAGCGCTTTCTTATATCATATCCTATAACAGTAGATACAATTGTAAAGAAAAGTATTTTTTCCCGGAGGATTCTTTTGTACATATAGTATGTACAAAAGAAAGATTATGTCCAAAAATTCCCGATCTTACTCAATGAATCTCTCGTAAATGTCCATAGGAGAAAGAATAGGTAGGGATGACAGGATTTGAACCCGTGACATTTTGTACCCAAAACAAACGCGCTACCAAACTGCGCTACATCCCTTTTCAAAATTGTTGTACAGTGTCATTCTATAAAATCCATGTCTTGTTTTCCACACATCCTTCTTTTTTCTCTTACTCTTATAGGTAGAGAATGTTCTTGTAATCTTTTTTAGGGGGGCGGCAATTTTTAATCTGCTGGGTCGTTGTACATATGCATTTTAGTTAGTAATTTCTAATTCTAATTTCATTTCAAGCAAAAACAAATGATCTTGAACTAAAAGATCGGGTTATCTATGATCTATGTATTAGAATATCGAACTAGAACTATATATGTATTACAATATAAAATACAAATAAATAAGACAAATAAATAAGAAAAAAAAATAAAAGAAGAAGGAGGATTTTCAATGCGAGATATCAAAACATATCTCTCAACGGCACCTGTGCTAACCACTCTATGGTTTGGGTCTTTAGCAGGTCTATTGATAGAAATTAATCGTTTATTTCCGGATGCCTTGTCATTCCCTTTTTTTTAATCCTGTTTCAATCCTGATTTAATTCTTGTATTGATCTGTGAAAAAATGAAGAATATTTGAGATACAATTCTACGTAACATGTCTCCAATTTCGCTCCCTTTTTCTTTCCTATCCTAAAAAAAAAGAAAGAGAAAGAGTGTATCGAACTTCAGTCAAAATACAGTGAATCTACGATAGAATTTGGGGGAAAAGAAATGGAAATGTGGATCCAGTCGTTTAGGGGCGGTTACACGAAATTATAATATAGAAAGAAGAAAATACTGAGATTAGGATAGGAATAATTCATAGTTAGAAAAAATTGTATTAATTAATTATTACGATATTCTTAATATTCTTCTATTAATGAATATGACTCTCTTTCTTTAGAGTTATAGTAATTCATAGTGATTCTATTTTCTATTAGAGTACTTCGAAGTCATTCAAATTCTAATAATTCGAAAAAGAAAAGATTTACGAATTTTATTTCTAGTTAGTAACTTTTATTAATATAAATATAGATTCTTTTTTTTCTTTTTATTCGTTTTGGGTCAAAAAGAAAATGAAGAGAGTTCTAAAGTGAAGTCGATCCAAAATGAAAAGGAGGTTCATGGCCAAGGGTAAAGATATCAGAATTATAGTGATTTTGGAATGTACCTGTTGTGTTCGAAAGGGTGTCAATAAAGAATCGCCGGGCATTTCTAGATATATTACTCAAAAGAATCGACACAATACACCCAATCGATTAGAATTTAGAAAATTTTGTCGCTATTGTCAAAAGTATACGATTCATGGGGAAATAAAGAAATAGATGGAACGGAATGCGTGTGTGATTTTTCCAAGTAGCGGGAAGAGTAAGAACTTTACATCTTAACATTAACATATATAATACAAACCAAATCCTATTTTGGTCGAATCTTAAATGAATAAGAAAAAAGAATAGAATTCTATTTTCTAGATCCTTTTATATATAAGGAATAAACAAACAAGGAATAAGCAAACCATGGATAAATCCAAACAACCTTTTCGTAAATCCAAGCGATCTTTTCGTAGGCGTTTACCCCCAATTGGATCGGGGGATCGAATCGATTATAGAAACATGAGTTTAATTAGTCGATTTCTTAGTGAACAAGGAAAAATCTTATCTAGACGGACGAATAGGTTGACTTTGAAACAACAACGATTAATTACTATTGCTATAAAACAAGCTCGTATTTTATCTTCGTTACCTTTTCGTAATAATGAGAAACAATTGGAGAGAGTGGAGTCGATCCCTAGAACTACTGGTCCTAGAACCAAAAAGAAATAGAGATACTCCTCAAAACTCCAATAGGAAATCAAGCTCATATTAATATTAATGTTTTGCTCGAAAAAAAAATAGAATCCATATTTTATTCTTTTCTTGTATTCTAAAAAAGGAAAAATGGGGAAGAAATCTTTTTTTCTTAAAAGATGTTCGTTTATTCCTACTAGTCAAATCTTAATTTCTTTTTCTTCTATCTTCCCGGAGTCCATTCTCCGGGAAATCCTGTTTCAATCATTCTTGTTTCCTGTATAATAGATTCTATTAAGATTCTTTTATTCCTTTATTTTCTTTGTATTTGATTTTTGATTAATGATTTTATTTGAAATGATATCAAAACAATTCTTATTTGATAGGGCTATTTGCGCAAGTATTTTACGATTCAGAAGCAATTGTCTCTTGTACAGATTGTGGATGAATAGGCTATAACTATAGAATATTCTATCCTCACGAGTTACCGCATTTATCCGAGTGATCCACAAACGACGAAAATCTCTCTTTTTCCTGCTCCTATCTCGATGAGAGGAAACCAAAGCTCTCATTCTTTGTTGAGTAGTCGTTCGAGTAAGTCTTGAATGAGCCCCTATAAAGGTTGATGCAAATAAACGAATCTTTTTTCGACGTCTTCGAGCTGTATATCCTCGTTTAACTCTGGTCATTGAATCAAATGAAACTTTCTTGAATATGAATAACTAATTGATTTCTCTTCTTTCAGTCATCCTTTTCCTCCGGTCGATTAATAACAAAACGGATTCTTCCTATATATAAAATATAAATTCCAATGGCTTTTGCGACTATGACCTTCCCGACCACGATTTTTTCTTTCTTCATTTTTTCTTTCTTCAAAGTATCTCGCCTGAAAATAATAAATTCGACTGCTACTAAAGAAAAAAGAATAGTGGGTTCCCTCGTTTCTATGGCAACTTCTTAAACGGTGAGGTCCTCTCTATACACCGGAGCCTATTCTTTCATTTCATCGAATTTTATTGTGAACTTGTATAATTCACACTCTTTGGCTCTACCCATCCATTTTTCAATTCTAATTAGAAAGTAATAGTCCTTTTCACAAAAAAGCTATCCATACAGTGACGGCATTTAATTCTGAAAGTTGGCTAGGTAGCTGACCCTGTTAGTCCGTTTTTTCAAGAATAGGAAAAGGAGCATAACCTTTTTCCTCCGCTTAATGGATAACTATTTGTTACCAATGGAGAATTCCTTCTCATCTCAAATGGAGTGATTGGATTTGCACCAATAGAAACCATAAATTCCTAACATAATTAGGTAGATGATAGATCTTCATTTTTATATATTTATATAATAGTCAATTAGATAGCCGTCTTCCACTCTATCTATCCTAATTCATCGGTAGTGGTCGTTGATACTGGAAAAGATTTTTGCATTTCTTCAAACTCATGGTCTGAACTGAACGAGTCGCACATACAACCTAGTACATGTTCCTCGACGCTGAGGACATCCTCGAAGAGCGGGAGATTTCGTGACATTTCTTATTGGCTGTCTTGCGTTTCTAATAAGTTGTTTAATGGTTGGCATGGCATGTCTATAGAATCTCATTCTAGATAGAATAGAGCGGGTTGGCTTAGATCGATCTTAACCTGATGGTTGATGGTTATGAATGATTTCTATTCACACGGAAATTTCAAATTTTGAAACGGAATTCGTATATTTATACGGAATCCCCAGTATTTGAATTTTCGACCGCTACAAGATCAACGATGCCATGAGCTTGGGCTTCTGTTGCTGACATAAAAACATCCCTTTCCATATCTTCGGATATAACCCATAAAGGGTTGCCCGTTCTTTGTACATAAACTTTTGTGAGAGTTTCGCGAAGTTTCAATAGTTCTTCTGCTTCCAGGATAAATTCCCCTGCTTGTGCCTCGTAAAAAGAACTAGCAGGTTGGTGAATCATAACCCTGATGATATTGATATAACATCATGAACGGTTCTTCTATCTATATATTAGATATCGCACGATTGGGTTAAAGTAAGGGGGAATCAAAATAACAATAAAAAGAATGAAACAACCGTACGGGCATTTTTTGTACATTGCATACGGCTCTGCAATGGAATTTCTTCTTTTCGATAGAATTGATTCTATCAAAAAGAAGAAATAGAACCCATCCGATCCAAATCGTTAAATGATCCATTTACCACCCTTCCTTTCGTAGTAGTAAAAAAGATACTATGATGGTTCTGTTGCTTTATATATTTATCTCGTCTGTCGTTTGTTTAGCAATCCCAAAGTTTCTTTTTGATACGATCCAAGAAGGAGAAAATGATTTTTTCCATTTTTTTGACTCTTTCTCTCATAACATAAAAAGAAGAAAGATACTTCTGGTGTGGAAGAATAATGGTTTGTGACGCTGAAATTGACTCTTGCTTGACACATAAATCAAATCGGGAATAACTCTTCTTTCATACTACTATCTCGATACAAAATCTCATGTTAGAAAAAAAACAATAATGGTTTGTTCATATCGAACTCGAAGTGCCATGCTATTATTACTTATTCTTTATTTGATTCATATTCGATACAGCGAAGGCATAGTATTCTTTTTTTCTCAAAGAAAAAAACTCATTGGCGCCAAGCGTGAGGGAATGCTAGACGTTTGGTAATTTCTCCTCCGACCAGAATGAAAGATCCCATTGAAGCGGCTAATCCCATACATATTGTATGTACATCCGGTGACACAAATTGCATAGT